ATCGTATAAGAACTTGTTATAATTGGATTTATTGGATTGTTTCATCAACGGTGTTGGGTCAGAATAACTTTTTGACTCTGCGCCAGTGATTCCCCTATTATTTATTAGTGAACAATAATTGAATAATTCCTTCATAGAGATAGAGGACATAATTCACATGGATATAGTAAATCTCGCTTGGGCTGCTTTAATGGTAGTCTTTACGTTTTCCCTTTCACTAGTAGTATGGGGAAGGAGTGGACTCTAGAAGTACTACTAATTGAGTTTAGGAACTAAACAGTATCACTTTTTTTTATAGATCGTTCGGCAAAGTTTTTTTTATTTAAAATTTCACTATTTCAATTTAAAATTTTATTTTTAAATTGAAATAGAAATGAAAAATATCTTCATTTCGAAATTCTCTTGGATTTTAGTTGAGTAATGTATTCTATGAATAATAAATATATATGAAGAATACTCTTTCAATCAAAGAAATATTTCAATTATTTCCGTGTTCGTATTTTGAAAGTAAAAAAAGTAAAAGGAATACAAATGGTAGGAAATTTATTCCAACTGAATTCTTCATAAATTTTCTATTTCGATGAACTGACTCTTACCAAAGTTAGATATGGACCATGAGGAAGAACGGAACTTTTTTTTATTTTGTTTACCTCTTTACTGTTCAAAGATCAAAGATCAAAGAGAAAACAATTCGGTTATTCCATTACGTGGATACACATTGGGAAACAACATAGTAGTTGTCCAACGAGATACTGCACATCCTAAAATATTGTCTTGGGCGAGTCACATATTGCGCCGCTTGTTTTAGTTTTACTATTTTAGAAATTTTATTTATGTTTTGCTTGTTTTATTGAACCCATTTCATATCATGGTTCAAACGTTAAAAGTCGACGGGTTTTACTAATCCTTTTCGAAATCCGAAGAAGTTCCCATGGATCATTTGTCAACTCCTCAATCAATGACTTCTTCGTCGGAATGCTAACTAAAAGATTATTTTATTATACCTATCGAAGAAGTCATTGATTCTTTCGATCGGGATTCATATTGAAAATAATCAGAAATCTAGGAATTCTAATCGTAAAAGTCGCTTTCGATTATTTCAAATTAATTTAATTGAAATCAACACAAATTAAATACAAATAGATAAAGCAAAGAAATAGAATTGGGATACTATATAATATACATTATCACTATATATATTATATATACGTAATTAAATCGATTTCTATATATATAGAAAAGGAATATGATGATACTATTGTAGATTGATCTATATTAATCTATATTAAATTAACCCGCATTACAATACAACTTTATACACTACAATAACAATACTAGATAGTATGGTAGAAAGAAATATCTGAATCTTTCTACCATACTATCGTATCTCATAGAATACGACTGATTCTAGTCTGCCCATTTCATTTAAGACGCGAAATTTTTATCCTTTTCTTCTCTGCAATTATTGATAAGAAATAAAAAATAAAGTTTAATTCAAATTAATCACCTTGGCTGACTGTTTTTACGTATATTATAAGTAAAAAAGCAGTAGGAACTAGAATAAACAGTGCAGTAGCAATAAATGCGAGAATATTTACTTCCATAATCTCATTGTTTAATTTTTCTTTAATTCGCAATAACTCGGGAGTTAATCCCATAGAGATAATAAATCTTTCGCCTGTAAATTCAATGGGATGCATTACATCTCGATGATATCGAATCGGATCAATATCATGAATAACAATATCGGAGCTATCAAATCGATTCATCGTCAAGAATTGAATAGTATAACATAGGACGATCTTTTATCCATACTGAACTCAAAATTTGATTCCCGATACAATCAATAATTCCTTTATTTATTTATCATTCTTTTCCATTCTTTCTTTTCTATAACCTACCGCCCTCTTTGTACAATCATCTGATGAAGTATCATCTAACCGCCTTTCCACTTACCATTGGTTCTAAACAAACCCCAACAAACAATAGAAGCTCAATGAAAAAAAAGGAAGGAGCTAAGTTATAACCTCCTTTTTTTAATGATCCAATCTTCTTGGAAAACAAAAGAAGTATGATAAAGACGAGTACAAATTCCGGTATAAAAAAATAGAATATTCCATCAAATTAACTATTTTTTTCTATATTTATATATAAATTTAAAAAGTTTGTTCTTTCAAGGAAAAACCCTTATAAAATATAAAAAAAAAAAAATTCATTACCTCGCTAATAAAAAAGTGATCCTTGTTTGATCTTTATTTTTTAAATATCCTCTTTCATTGGATTAGTAATGGGACGCATATATCAAAAGCTCAATGCGAAATTTGAATGAGATAGATTATTTCAAATTAGTAAAATTTGAAATTGAGGTTACACAAAATAGGGCCCGAAAAGGATATACTTTTTTTTTAAGATTAAAAAAAAAGTATTCTATACTATTCTATACACAGTAACTATGTTCAATTTATTTTATATTGTACAAATTCCATTTATGTATGTACTCCCGGGAAACATACAATACTCTACTCTATTTCATATTTCACAGATCGGGAGTAATTGAAAAAGCCAGACCCAGTACAGTACGGTATCCCGTGGAATCCTGAATCTGATGCTAATAATATAATAATTGTACTAATCCACATATGCCTCTCTCCCATCAATCGAATCGGTACTAGTCGAAGAAATGGAAATTCCCCCATTTGATTTTTGGTTGATGATAAATGTGAAACGAAAAAGAAAAAAAGAAGAGGGATCGCTGTTGGGAATGAAATTATGTTATTTGGACTTCTTTTCACAAAAAATAGAGAGATGAATTGATATAGTTTTTTATTGGATTTGGATTCGTCGGGACTGACGGGGCTCGAACCCGCAGCTTCCGCCTTGACAGGGCGGTGCTCTGACCAATTGAACTACAATCCCAAGTAAATACCATAATAAAATAAAGTATACATATTTTTATGATTTCATTCTAACCCTTTCAATTTCGATTAGAATTGGCGTGTTGTAACAGAGCTGCGAGTGTGATATATCGATACCCATATGTATATGTACTTTAGTGAGAGCAGCCGGTATTACTAGTAATCCTTTCGTTATTGCCAAATCAATTGGATAATCACTCGTTCAATCAAAAAAGTTTTTTTTTTATTTACTCTTTTCCTTAAACTTTACTTTATAGTTACGGATCCTGATATGAATCTAGATCATTAGCAAGATCATAATTTCTTGTAAAAAGAGAGTAAATAAATAGTGGTATAGATATATCATAAAATGGATTTCTTCCGTATTGGGATTGGGGGATCGGGCATTTCTGGAGAGCAACAAATGGGTTATATTATATCATTTCATGGCGGATCGGCAAATTATTGGGCCGAGCTGGATTTGAACCAGCGTAGACATATTGCCAACGAATTTACAGTCCGTCCCCATTAACCGCTCGGGCATCGACCCAGGAAGAATCAATTCCAGGCTTATTGATAATCCACGATCAACTTCCTTTCGTAGTACCCTACCCCCAGGGGAAGTCGAATCCCCGCTGCCTCCTTGAAAGAGAGATGTCCTGAACCGCTAGACGATGGGGGCAGACTTGCACGACCGCCATCATACTATGTTCATAGTATGAATAGTTTTTTAAAATTGTCAATATAATGGAATGGTATGACTCGATACGAAGGATCTTTCCGTCTTTCACGATTCTTTCTATACAATTTTTTTCGATAAAAGTTTGGTTCAAAGGCCACGCCGAATCTCTTTATCCGAATCTCTTTATCAATGATTCAATGAAATATCTTGGATCTATGTTAAATTAGTGGATACATGTATCACTCAAATGAATTTAGTTATGATGTCAATTAGGATAGTCTTGAAACAATTCATTGTATTGATATTTATCAAATCCAATATCAATAAACCGTTTTATTTTACCTATATTATATACTCTATATTAAATTATATTAAATTCTTTAATTTACTTTTACTGGATAAAGAAAATTTTTCATTCCTGAATGAACCCTTATACTTATTATAAGATATATCTATGTACATCTATTATAATAAGTATATATACTAAACTCATAGTGTCTTTATTCAGGAATTGGATCAAACAAGCCCTTTTAACTCAGTGGTAGAGTAACGCCATGGTAAGGCGTAAGTCATCGGTTCAAATCCGATAAGGGGCTTTGATTTTTTCATAAATCATAAAACTCCGGCAGTAGTATTCATATTTGAAGTGCGAATAAAGATATTGTTGATCTTTGTAATAAAGTAATAAAAAAAAAGTAACAAACCGTATAATTTAATATTTTAATATATAATCAAAATCAACATTATAACATTATAATTAATTATAGTATGGTTATAAATTTGCTATTTTAATAAATTAAATATATTATTAAATAAAAAATATATTATTTATTATTAAATAAATAATATAATTATTATAAATATTATATTAAATATTATAATGAATGTAAGGATAAGTCGTCTCGTTAAATCTTCAAATATTACTATTCCTTTCCTATTTTCCATTATTCCAATTAAATCGATTAGAAATCAACAAAATAAAAAGTAAGTGGACCTAACCCATTGCATCATAATTATATCCACTATTCTGATATTAAAATTCGATAGAGATGAAATTGGATCTTTTTTTTCTTTGGACTACGCGGGAATCTGTCGATATATCCGATTTAATCTTCTTGTTCCTAGACGTTCTATAGGAATAAATTAGGAATGAATAAATTACTATTCCCTTCCTTTACCGAGAAACATTTATTCCAAGTCACAACATACGAGCCATTTTAAATATCTTTCTTTGATTCCAGAACACAAGATCCGTTTTATTAGTTATATCTTATATATCTATTTATATATCTAGCAAATCGCTATTTCATGTACTAAATATTTCCATCCATATTGATACATGCAATATTTTTGTTCCGACAACGTAATGGGGAATGTATGCGAGAAGGGTACTTTCATTTCGAGTCTCATATTATTTAATATTT